GACCTTTTTTAATCTTCTAAAACCTTTTCTGGACTTTGAATTGAAGTTAAATAATTTTTTTGTGCAACCTAGTGTATTCAGATTTCAATTAGAAGTTCCTAGATGGAACTAATTTCACTTTCTGTCTTACATAGAAGATATTTTTATGTACTCTATTTCAAATCACGTGAGCAGTCATTAGCATTACTAGGGGCGGCATTTCTATTTAGTTTTTCGAAGGTCTCTTTTATTAGTTTGAATATTAGTTTGAATAGCAGAAAAAAGAGAATTCTTTACTGTATCCACGTATCGTTTATCTCTATGAAATACCAGACGAAATAGAACGATCTTAGAAGGGATATAATGAAATTCTTTGATTGGTTGTTCCTATAGAAATGATCTGTTTTATTTGACTGATGGGGACAACAAACAATTAATTATAACAAATTAAATATATAATAGATAAAAAGAAATAAAATAGAATAAATATATATATAATAAAATAGAATTTTAAAATAAAAAATAAAAATAAAATAATAAACAGAGTGTTCTTATTCAAAACGCCCTGTGATCTTCAACCAATTCTGTGCTTCAATATAATTACCAGGGGTAAGGGCTATAGCTTGTTTCCAATATTCAGCGGCTTGATCAAACCAAGCCTCCGCAATTTCCGAATCTCCCTGTCGAATGGCCTGTTCTCCGCGGTCGGAATAGGTGAGTAAATTCCTTCCCTTAGAACCGTACTTGAGAGTTTCCTGCCTCATACGGCTCAGCAGTCAATTCTTTTGGTGTTCCATTTTTTTTTCTGGAGTTAACCAAAAGAAAAGAGGTTAATTACATGAGTTTCAAACTTGAATTTGGATTAATAAAGAATTGAATCCTTTTTTTATAGTTTTATCTTTTCTCCTACCTTCAGAAGAATAAAGCATCGGCATTTACACTCTCATTATAATTTTCTGAAAGGTAACTATCTCGATTTCATATATCATATATGAAAATATATGATATATCAATTTCTATAGAATTTTTGAGAAAGACTTTTCTTCATAAGAAAGAAAAGACTTACTATCTTTGGGATCTGATACTACACCGCTGCTCAAAACCTTAGGGGATCGACTTTCTTACATAAGTGGATTCCTAACTTTTCTATCATGATATAAGTAAGCAGTTCTTATTGTATCGGCCCAAAACCTCGCTAATTGATCTTTACGGTGCTTTCTCTATCAATTAGATCTTTTATCCATAGAAAAAAGTATCTAGGCATATCTATTTCTTCATATTTTGACTTCTATGAAGTTTCTTTCTTTGCTACAGCTGATAAAAATCGTTGTTTTGGACGATATATATGTAGAAAGCCTATTTTTTTTTTCTAGTATTTATTAGCGGATTTGCTCGTTCTTTTCTTTTTTCTTTCTATAGTGGAGATAGTCGCACGTAATGACAGATCACGGCCATATTATTAAAAGCTTGGGGTAAGAACGGGTTTCGTTCGAGTGCCCGAAAATAATATTCCAAAGCTTTCGTATGTTCTCCGTTACTTGTGTGGATAAGGCCTATGTTATAAAGTATATAACTTCGATCATAGGGATCAATTTCCAGTCGCATAGCCTCATAATAATTCTGTAAAGCTTCCGCATAATTTCCTTCAGATTGAGCCGACATCCGTTACGGTCGTCATTCGGTTCAAAGAATCTCCGTTCCAGAACCGTACGTGAGATTTTCATCTCATACGGCTCCTCCTTTATGTGTATAATGATAAAAATACATAGAATCAAAAAAGATTGCAGTATTCTCATTATCAACTGAGCGGGGCTAGTGTTTTTACAAGAAATCTCTAGCCAACCTTCCTGTAAAAGATCTTTTCTTAACATCAAGTATGTTGGTACTGGATAAAAAAAATGGTAACTCCAACAATTTCTTTGTCCTCAACGCCGCTTAATTTCCCGGAATTAGTCACTTCAACAGTCTTCGATGGTTATACGGGTATCCAAAATACGAACGAGATGGATGTTTGTTGTCCCAACCATTCTTGTTAGTCCCGATCCCGATAAGAAAGGAAGGATATTTTTTTTTTTACAAAGTTTTCGTGTTGTTGATTCCTAAGCGTAGTGCTTCTTCCCCCATGCCGCCTATTGGTACTAGTGGAGTAGGGTTGACCTAACCCCATAGGTATAGGTATAACCTTTCGCTTAATACTATAAACAAACCTAAAATTGAAGCATATGAGGCTGCATTAATCGGGGATACACGACAGAAGGAATTAATCGTTTTATTTACAAACTTCACCTTCAGCAAGCGTAGGTTTTTTCCATTTTTTTTTTCTTTCTCTCCGAAGAATGTGTCTTTCTCCTAAGACCGAGATCGGTAAATAAAAAAAAAAAAGATAATCAAATCGCACCATCTCTGTAATAAGTGAATGCCTCTTTTTCTCCTGAAGTTGTCGGAATTATTCGTAATAAGATATTGGCTACAATTGAAAAGGTCTTATCAATAAAATTTCCATTTATTCGAGATCTAGGCA